GCTACAAGAAAAATGCCCGCAGCTACCATAGTAGCAGCATGTATAAGAGCCGAAATAGGAGTAGGCCCCTCCATGGCATCCGGTAACCATACATGAAGGGGAAATTGTGCAGATTTAGCAACCGCACCGGAAAATAATAGAACGGCACAGAAAGTAACAAATAAAAAATTTACTTCATTATGATTATTAGAAATCAAGTTATTGAATATTTTGAATAAATCTCGAAATTCGAAACTCCCTGTTATCCAATAAAAACCTAAAATTCCTAATAATAAACCAAAATCCCCAACACGATTAGTTACAAATGCCTTTTGGCAAGCATTTGCAGCAACAGGCCGTGTGAACCAAAACCCTATTAATAGATATGAACACATTCCTACCAATTCCCAAAAAATATAAATTTGTATCAAATTAGAACTAGTAACTAATCCTAACATAGAAGTACTGAAAAAACTCATATAAGCAAAAAATCTCAAATATCCTTGATCATACGACATATAATTATCACTATAGATAAGAACCATAATTCCAATAGTAGTGATTAATATTGACATAATAGAAGTAAGCGGGTCGATCAAGTAACCGAATTCTAAAGAAAAATCATTATTAATGATCCAAGACCATACATATTGATAGATGGAACTGCCATTTATTTGCTGAATAAACAGATTGATCGAAAAAATCATGACTATACTTAACAAAAAAACACTTTGAAAAGCCCACATACGGCGAAGACTTTTTGTTGCCGACGGAAAAAGAAGAAGTCCCGCTCCTATTAACATAGGAACTGGAAGTGGAAGGAAAGGTATTATCCACGAATATTGATATGTCTGTTCCATAAAAAAGTTTTTTATTCTTAATTGATTGTTTCCGATTTACTGGATCCTACCCCCTTTCAATTTCAAAACAAAAGGGGTCAATAAAAAAATAAAGAGATGTACTAACTTAAAGATATTTTTCGAATTTTATATATTATCTGGGTCTTTCCAAATTAAATATTAAAATAAAGAAGTTACAATTGGGCAAATGATATGACCTACTTGCTCATAAAAAGCGAATTTAGTTATTAACTAAGATTTTTCTTAAAATAACGAAAATACAAAATTTCATTATTATTAAATCACTTTATATTCATAAAGTAATGATAAAAAATTACACTAAAAAGAAATCTGATATGAATCGATATGAATCATAGGATTAACAAAGGTACAATTTTTGTACAAATCTCGCTTTTTAGTCAGTTTGTTCCAAATCATTAACTAGTTTCAGTATGAAACTGATTGATTAGTTTACGTTTCAATAAAAAAACATTTATAGGAAACACTATAATATCTAACATTTTATATTTTCTATAAGATTTATTTTTATATTTATAAAAAAGGGGGTAATTATCAAAAGGGGGTAAAATAAAATCAAATTTAATAAAAAAATAACGAAGATTTTTTTTAACAAAACGTGTATCTTTTAACAGATTCATTTATTTAATATTTAATTACTAGTTTGATTCGAATTTTAAAATGGAATTTCGAAGTATTCTTTACTCAAGTTTGACCAATTAATAGAAAAATTTAAAGTTTTCATTAGGCTTTTCATTAGGCAATGGGTTCTTAAAGGGTTCTTAAATCCTTCGGTCTATTTTATGTAGAAAAAAATTTAATTATATTTTTATAGTAAGATTTTGTACGATTTTCGCATATTTTTATCTATATATATATATATATATGTTTTTTTGTTTTCTCTAGGTAATATATATTATATTATCTAATTATTCTCTATAAAATAATAAAATAACTAGATAATGAATATATTCGTTTTGACCAATAGATGTCTTTCACATCCAACTATAACAACGAGTAACCTCTTAATTTTTAAATGGCAGTTCCAAAAAAACGTACTTCTATATCAAAAAAGCGTATTCGTAAAAATATTTGGAAAGGGAAGGGATATTGGGCAGCCTTAAAAGCGTTGTCATTAGGTAAATCTCTTTCTACCGGAAACTCAAAAAGTTTTTTTGTGCGACAAAAAAAGTCATAAAATAAAACATTGGAATAATCCGAATATAAAAATAGGCCCATTTCATTCTTAATAGGAAATCAACAAACCTATTGTTTGTTGCTAATCAATATGAACTATAACTCGCTTCGCTATTAGGATATGTATAATAATAATTCTTCGGTTTAGGGGTTAGTAAATTATAAAAAGCTTTTGAAAAAAGAATAAAGACAAGATACAAAACTTGAGCCTTTGTTAGTATATTTTCTTGTTTTGGAGATGGGGGAGTCTTTTTTCCCCATCAACCTGTTTGTCACAATTACAATAATCGACGTTTTTCTAAATATAAATTATAAATCTAAATATAAATTATAAATATGAATATATATATATATATTGAATATTGAAGAAGGGTAAAAAAGAGATCTTTAGTTAAAATTAATACATCGTTGAAATTAATTTATTCATTTATTTTGAAAAATTTTTGTGTAACTTTCTGACTTCTTAT